TTCTTCATTTCTACGATTCGAGACATGCAAGGACAAAGAATACTTTTACATTTTGGTCTAGATCAAAGAGAGTCGTAGGATTCGCATTCGTCTTATGGATGCGCGAAATAAAAAAAAAAATTGGGACTTCATTGATATTCCCCAAGGAAATTGGAAAGATATTTGCTTTGGATGAGCTGAGATAATAAAAACCAAAAGAGTTCTACACTATGAACTTTGTACCGCGCTCATCATATAGATGGGTTCTAGAAAGTCAGATAGAGGGGAATGAAGAAATAGAAGAAAAAAGTTCAATGAAGGGCTTTTGATTCTATTTGTATTGTACTCTCTCTGAATCTCAAATGAATTTTGTCTATTCCCGTTGTTTTATTCTTCGATACTTTTTGGTTTTGAACCAACTAAAAAAAATGAACTTTTCTAATCTAAATCTAATATGTATGAAGTCTTCATGTTCTTTTTGAACAAGAGGAGGCATCCATCATATGAACAAAGAAAAAAGAAGATAAAGGGAAGCTCATTTTTTCTTTACCCATTTAGTTCTATATGTATAACTATATAGAAATAAAATAATTCAGAGAATAGAGAATAGAATGAATATTTTCGTATATATAATATATTATAGTATATTCTTCTTTACTGTTTTACTGTATTTACTCATCTATTAATACAAAAAAGATATATGTAGAAATACAAATACGCAAATGGATAAGTGGGTATCATCATCTAGACTATTACTATAAAAAGAAAAAGTATATATATATACGGATCTCTTCTCTATTAATCAATTTGTATAAGTATCCATTATTCTATTAATATTTTAGTAATCACCGCGTGTCAGGAACCAGAGTTGAACTGGTGACACGAGGATTTTCAGTCCTCTGCTCTACCAACTGAGCTATCCCGACTCTTCCCGATGCATCATTCCCATACTACTAAAGGGCTTGGCCTATGTCAATGAAATGAAACTTCACTCATTGAAGTTTCATTTCATTGAAGGATGTTTCGTCAAAAATCAAATATAAGGATATGTTTTGTTTGAATAGTTCAAATCAACAAATCAAATAAGGATTCATCGCTCATAGATGCTCATTTATATGTATATCGTATATAATATATTACAAGACTTGTGATAAGAGAGAAAGATTTCTCCGCCGATTTTTGTGTTTATGAAAGACTAGAGTGGAATGAGAAGGATAGCGAATTTGGAACCTCTGAAAAAGAAAAAGGGTATAAAGGATAGTTAGGAAGTCAAACTGGCCTTGGGGATAGAGGGACTTGAACCCTCACGATTTCTAAAGTCGACGGATTTTCCTTTTACTATAAATTTCATTGTTGTCAGTATTGATATTGACATGTAGAATGGGACTCTATCTTTATTCTCGTCTAATTAGTTAGTTCTTCATTTGATCAGTGAATATTCGACCCTTCCTTCCACTTGGAATTGATTCACAATTCTTTTTTCAATTTTTCCTATTCGGATCTCATGAATCTTTGCTATAGTAAGTATTAGTATGATGTATACCTATTTATCGTGTATAAGCTCATCTCTAGAGTTTCGATTCTTCGACCAACGCAATCAACTCCATTCGTTAGAACAGCTTCCATCGAGTCTCTGCACCTATCCTTTTTTCATAAAAAAGGATTTGGCTCAGGATTGCCCATTTTTTATTCCAGGGTTTCTCTGAATTTGAAAGTTATCACTTAGTAGGTTTCCATACCAAGGCTCAATCCAATTAAGTCCGTAGCGTCTACCAATTTCGCCATATCCCCCATTTTTAGGATTTCTCTCTCTCATTGGGATGCCACCCCTCTCTTTCTTTCATTTATGCATTTATGCCCTAGCCATTGAATTCTTTTCTTTCTATTTTTTATTATAGATTCCTCTATATAGAAAGGGTCTTTCTGCCTCCTCCTAAGTTGTTTTTTTTGATCTTCTGTCATTTTTATCAGAGGGCTTTATTTGTTTTAATCAGAAATGATTCTATCTTTGATATATCCGCAATTCAATCCAGCTGAATATATACCACATCTGTATGCCGCCTTTACTCTCATTTGTTTATGCTATATTTGGAATACTCGAAGGGTCAATTGATTCCTTTTTTGTCTTATCTATCCCCTCCCTTTTCAAATGAAAGCATAGGAATGCCTCATTCTATTCTAATTAGAATAGAATTCTGCATTCTATCTTTATCCTTGTCGTTTCCTTAGGGCCAACCATAATAGAATTATTCGACTATTCCTATTAAGTAAGGTGCTCAATCTAGTCATTATAATATATAACAACTTCTATAAAATAGAAGTAATAATTTATTCTATTTTTCATTTTTGAATAAAAAAAAAAAGACAATTTTCTCAATTTTCCTTAGAAAGTTGTTCTATAATTAATACTATAATATATCCTTATTCCTTATATTAGAATATATTTCTATTTATGTTATATGGTATATAATTATATTAGAAAAAGAAATATAGGCCTATTCTATTAAGTAAGGAATTAAGGAAATTCTATTCCACCCTTTTCTTTCTAGATTCCATCTTCATTATGAATAGCTAATTCAAATCCCAGTATTTTCATTTTAGGAAATTTCTATACACAACAAAATTTTCAAATTTTGTTATGTAAGCCTGCTTAGCTCAGCGGTTAGAGCATCGCATTTGTAATGCGATGGTCATCGGTTCGATTCCGATAGTCGGCTTTTCTTTAGTTCTATTTTTTTGTTTTACTTTTATTTTACATGATGAATAATGTCTCCTTGAAAGCAAGGAATTTTGAAAAGACTTCTTCTCTCTTCTGGTCACTGATCTATCGGGGCATAAGAACTTCCAACTATGAATAAAAACCGGATTGGGGCAGTTCGATAACCAAAGCGAACAAATTAGGAAAGGTATCCCTAAACCCCTACAAACTTCCTATATATACAAAAAGTCGAGAATATTACTACAATTCATCTTATTCTTTTTTGTAGTACAGTACCTCATTAGATGTCGCTTCGTTTATGCTTTAGTTCAGTTTTAATTTAGGTTTATTCTGTAAAATCAAATAAATAAAAAAATAAGGAGTATTTATGTCTCGTTACCGAGGTCCTCGTTTTAAAAAAACACGTCGTCTGGGGGCTTTACCGGGACTTACTAGAAAAAAGTATGCGCCCGGAATTGAGTCTCGAACGCCACCGCGTTCTGGGAAAAAATCTCAATATTGTATTCGTCTAGAAGAAAAACAAAAATTGCGTTTTCATTATGGTCTGACAGAGCGACAATTACTCCACTATGTTCGTATTGCTGGAAAAGCCAAAGGCTCAACGGGTCAGGTTTTACTACAATTACTTGAAATGCGTTTGGATAATATCCTTTTTCGATTAGGCATGGCTTCGACCATTCCAGGAGCCCGACAATTAGTTAACCATAGACATATTTTAGTTAATGGTCGTATAGTAGATATACCAAGTTATCGCTGTAAACCCCGAGATATTATTACGACAAGAGATGAACAAAAATCCAGAGCGCTGATTCAAAATTCTCTTGATTCATCCCCTCATCGGAATCGGAAATGGAAGTTACCAAGACCAAAACATTTGATTCTTGACTCCTCCCAGTATAAAGGAGTAGTCAATCAAATAATAGATCGTGAGTGGGTTGGTTTGAAAATAAAAGAGTTGCTAGTCGTAGAATATTATTCTCGTCAGATTTGAACCTAATTAAAATACCAAACAAGGGTGCGGTGAATTTTTCCCCTTTTTCTCCTCTTCCATTCACTTATCTTAAATGGATCGGGGGAATTTTTTATGCCCTGAATACTCTACTCTTTCCAGTATTTTCCGTACCACAGGCAATTACAATTAGAATACAATTAGGAATAGTGAATCGATATCAAAGATAAAGAGAGGGCTGGTTTAACGGTTCGAATAATAGTCTTCATTTTTATTTGATACATTGCGAGCGATAAGATTCGGAATGTAGGTGAAGATACGGAAAGAGAGGGATTCGAACCCTCGGTAAACAAAAGCCTACATAGCAGTTCCAATGCTACGCCTTGAACCACTCGGCCACCTCTCCTACATAATCTTATGATTATGATTATTACCCATAAAACGGGTGAATAGCGATCCATTTCATTTAGAATATTGCAGTATTCTTTTTTTTTACGGTATAGGTATGACCAATCGATTATAACAATAAAATGAAAAACAAAAAAAGCTATATCTATATTGAGTCAAGTTTGTTTTGTCAAGACGACGACCCCCTCTTTTTATGATTCTGATGTTTAGAATGGTACCGGATTAAACACTGAATTGGAACGGGTCGCCCGACCCATATATTTTAGAATATGATTCTATTTAGACGTGATTAGATTAATACTTACTTGACTCCGGTTAGATAGGAATTCAAAAAACCCCTTATCCGTTGAAGATTTCTCAACGAAAACTTCTTACAGCTCGATTACAAATTCATGAATGAAACCGCGGATTTTTCTATTTCGATTGTATACTTTGGTGTATACACGCTATGCAAATAAGCAAAAAGGGGGTGCTTATTCTATTTGAATCATAGAAAGAGTGATTATTTGATTCTTTTTGTTCCGTGAATCCTAATCCAATCAAAACTTCTCAAATTTTCATAATCTGTAGAAAAAATTCCTAGATTCTTCCTTATAACTTCGCTAAAAGGCTAATAGAATAGTTTTGTTAATTACTATACTCCTTACTATATCCATATACTACTTTTTTTAAATGAAGTCCAATCGGATTCAAAGATTTCCTATTGATTCCTGTCAAAAGGGAACAATTTGAGTATAGGTTCCGCACGTTTTTTTTTTTAGTTTTTAGAATGGGTCCGCTTTTATGGTATTTTGTACTGTACGATTCCTTTGTTTGTGGGATTTTTTATCCCACGAGAGGTAATGAGAAGAATTATCGAATGGATTGTTACCTATGCCGAGATCGCGGATAAATGGAAATTTTATTGATAAGACCTTTTCAATTGTAGCCAATATCTTATTACGA